CACCTGGAACCACACTGCTGCCGCTGCCCTTCGGGCAATACGGCTTTCGTAATACGCGAAGCAGCTGAGCGATAGCTCTTCGATCGCTATATTCTTGCGATAGCGAAGGATCGAAGAGCGAAGTTACGGCTTTAGGCGAAGAGCGATAGCGAAAACTTGAGTCTTATTGTTTTGTTCCCGAACAACGATCATTCATTACGGCCGGCCCGACCAAACACTGAAAGTCCGGTCCGGGCAAGCAAGATTATGGAACTGATCTGACCGATCATGGATGGAATGAAAGATGGAAGGGCCGGCGACGAATCAATGCGATAGCGAGGTTGAGCGGTAGCGAGGGGCGATAGCGAAGGCGTGGTTCATCCTCTAAGAGAGAGTAGATGCGAAGCGAAGGTTCGGATCGAAGATCTTCGCGAGACGGCCCATGAATCTCGAGAATCGAGCGTGGGGGTTTGATTTTCCCCCACCTTCCTCTCTCCTCTTTCACCAGTGAGTGGTGAGTTTCCTTTTTCTCTAGGTAGGTACCTCTTGGATTCGGAGTTTGTTCCAACAGCTGCCACACGTGAGATCCTGATCGTCTTCCTCCCAGTGTTGTTGCCTGCTGGGGGAAGGAAGGAAAGTAGGGTTTCCTTCCAGGACCGGAGAACGTCAAACTCTGGGCGGGCTGCCAGGTTTCGCCTACGCTACGGTTTCACAAGATTGAACCTTTTTTGTTCAACCGAAGTTAAGGAGTTCCAGAGCACGAGGGGAATGGGGTTTCATTCCCGGGACCGCCTCGTCTATGTACTCGGCGCCTCCCCCGATTGCTTGAAGATGCGCGCGCGATACGATAAAGGGCCCCCTGGGAGGAACCAATAAAAAGCCAGGGTAGAGCCTCGGAGCCGGCCCAAGCGAAGATCGGCACTCGAAGGCCTTGATGAGGAGCAGCCCGCAAAAGGGAAAGCCGTGGAGACGGCAGACTCGCCAGTCAGGCACACCGTGAGGCTGACTACAGCAGACCGGGAGGTGACAATTCCAGTTTTCCTGTTTCCATTTCCGGGAGTGAATGTAGGAAGTGCAGACGGTGGATCAGGTGTCAACATTCAACCAAAGGCGTCTTGGGAATCGGCAATAGCTAAGCATTGTAGCCATCACAGTTCAAGCTACGTATGGCTGGCGTACAACCTACGGGCTTCTTAGCCAAAAGAAAAACAAAAAAGGATGCAATGCAAAAGGGTGCCTGGTTTGGCACCTTTAGTCCAATCTTAGACAAAGAGCAAGGAGGATATTCAGCACTGCTGGGTAGACCATGGCTCCAACCAGGGTGGTTCATGACTGGGCTAATAAAAAACAGTCTCAAGCAGGGAAACGCGGGATGGAACGCGGAAAAGGCGTCGGCTTTGTTTCACAGAAAAAGGACTCAGGAAATTTCGTTTCCGTAGTGGTGATGCTGGCGTCAGTTGACCTGGTTGATATACTCAAAATATGCAAGATCGAAGACGCGATTCGCGCGGGTCCGCTTTTCTTTTTAAGACAGCAAGGAGGCGATTTGTTCGCTGGGCGATTCAGCTAGCCAAATCGCACGGAGGCGATTCATTCGCCCTACTATCCTACAGAGCCATTCATTCCGTCTAGGGCGACTCATTCTATTCTCTCTGAGGTCAGGTAGGTGAAGCGTGACGCTTAGGGGGGCGCGTCGAATCGCTGAAAGGCCTTGGTGATTCTCCAATTTGGTAATCTGAAGATAGAAAACCACAATTCTTCCGAACTGAACTTCAATAGTCTCGTATCCATGCTGCCCCGACTCCAAACTCGATGTTTGTTAACTAAGCGGGACACTTCCAAACTGTTTCTTATCAAACCTCCGCTGCCCTTACCAGGCAGTTTTCATTATGTGTCCTTGGCAGTGTCTAGGGAGGTTAGGAGTGAGTTAAGCCAATGCGTACAAATAGACAGACCAGGCTCATCCTTTTATGTTGAGGTCAGTGCAAGTCTGTCTATGATTAAGAGTCTAGGTGGTGTTGAAGCTGGCTCATTCATGCTAGTCATCTTAGAGCTATGAGTCAGAACAATGTTCACCAACTCTTCCATAGTTATCTTGTTCATATATCGATCAAGCTTTTGAATTTGAGTTTCAATTGTTACATTAAATAAAAGTGTTTTGTCTCCTCCCCAAGGTAGCATTGCCGAGTGGGCGATCCCTGTCTTGTTTATCCAGCTAGCTTTTCTCCGTGGTACTCAAATTCTATTTGTGAGAGCTCCTTCAGCTCGGCTACCTTTTTTTTTATTGATGAGATGAAAAAGGTAAGGTGGGACCTTAAACCGAAAAAAGCATTCTAAAGAAAAATTCCTATCTATAAAGCGCTGATAAGAAGAGGGAACAAGTCCCACAGAGAGATGAGAAGTGGGGGAAAGAGTGAAATTACAATCTCTTCTGGAATGGAAGACCTCCCATCCACTGACTACAAGACTGTGCGCCTAAGACCCAAGTGAGCCTGACGGTCAGCTAAATGAGTCGCTTCCCCCTTCACATGATGAATTTGAACTACACTAATCTTGAGAAATGTTTTCTCAGGATAAAGCAGCTGAAAAACGTAAGCGCCAACGCGCGCAACGGCTTTGAAGCTGGATCCCTAAGGCTGCTGTCTCTACTTACGACGGAAAAGACTTTGTATTCAGTCCAGGTTCAACAAATGGCTCTGGGGTGTCGGGCGAGGTGCTGACTCTCCCTCCGCTGATAGGTATCGATCTCGATCTACTGAATGCGCACCTGGATAATATGCTAGTAATCAACCGGATTTGGATCGTATCTGGGCGGGATAATGACTCTCGAACAAAGAGGGATGCAGCTGGCGAACTGTGACTAGAGGATCTGCTCCTTTTCACTCGGTCAAATGAAACCCCTCCGCTTGCTTCGATGCTTCTGGCTTCCAGGGAGAGATGTTTTTCGAACGAAGTGCTTGTGCTTTCACTCGATCAACAGGTTCCGAATCATTTTCCAGGTGCTCGAACAGGATCAACTGAATCGACGATCAATTGCCGCGTGCTCTATTTCTCCCCCCGCCCGTCGTTCTGGATGCTCCCGCTTTCCCCACAGCTCTTGCCCCTGCTAATGAAATCCAATCTGCAGGCACCTGCCTATGTATCTGCCGCTTTCACTCGACCATATTCATTCCCAGCTTTTGAAGGAGTTTCTAAAATAAACGTATGAGAAATGAAGGGGTTGAGAATGCCTCATTGAAAGGGAGATCTCTGGGAGTCGGAAGCAGGAATCAACTCGTCTTGAAGACGGAGGGAGGATGGGAATTAGGTGCAAGAACACCCGATGAAAGAGCGATCAGGAGGGAGGAAGAATCGTCGACTTGCCTGACTTCCCGGATCTTATGCCAGAAATGGAGGATTTCTTGCTTGCTCCGGAACGATTATTGACCCAGGTATGGAGTATTTAGGGAGGTCTGCTCGGAGGTATTCAATTATGTCTGATCGGCTGATGAAGGCAGCTCGAAATCAAAGTTCTCTTCCGGTCCCCGCCCACTGAAATGCTACCTCAAATATCTGGTGCCGATGAGAAGATTAGGAGGGGTTCTTATGAGATGAGGTATGTTTCCCCCTTCCAGGAGGTATTCGACGGCTCAAGTCGAAGAATAGCGGGAAATCTATCATAACCAGCCTCAAAATTTCACTTTTTCCTCTTCTGGGCAGTGGAAGACCTACCAAACGACGGATGGGAGGGATTAATGAGTTGCATACCCGAAATGGAAATCAGGTCTCAGTTACAATATAGGAGATTTGGCTAGAGGGGGAAGACTCCTATGATTGCCTGGACCCAGAGGTCTCAGTTCCAACCACTCTTTTCCATCTTGATCGAGCAATGAACCCGCGGGCTTTAGCACTCGACTGCACCGGGCAAATGAAATGGTTATCAACCACCGAGGCGACTCTATTGACTTCTTCAGATGGTAGCTCATTTCGACCGGAGGAGTTGACTTATCGACCAGAAACAGGAGTGATACCCGCCAAAAAACGTGAGCGCCTCGCGCGAGACGGCGCATGAATCTAGGGCTCTAAAGTCAAGCGGAGCTCGTTGCTTTTTGGCCTACTCACTAAGGACTCTGACGGGCCTTATTTATCTACCACTAAGGACTCTGACGGGCCTTATATACATAAGGGGTTGACCGAACGATTTGCGTATTGATGGGGAGAACGGAGCAGTAGCGGGTTTGGCACAGGGACCTGCCGTTGTGTGATCCGGCAGATGTCTCCCTGTAGCTTCCGGGGGGGCCGAAGCCATGGACTGAACACCAGCAAGAAATTCATAGGTGCGGGTCGAATACAACATACCTATACCTATGCTTTCTTTGTCCACGCCTTCGCCTTCGGAATCGGACCACATCCGCAACTAAGGACTCTGGGTCTCTCTCTCGAATTGAGACTACCTTTTCACCTGGAGAACATTCATATGCATATGGGTTTGGATCCGATAGATATAGCTCTCCGATAGAAGGATCCGTGGGTGGGTCTACCGATGGTGGTTTTGAGTCATCAACAAACCCACTGTTGCTTCTAGTGGATTTGACGCCGGGTCCTGATCCCCAACTAGAAAAGAAAGAAAACTCGATCTCGAGATGTGCCGGCCGGGATGCCGCAGGCTCGGAGGGAGGGAACGTGAGGCAAGGTGATTGATGGCTTTCAAACAGGAGTTGGAACTAGTGCAAGGGATGTGGGAACATTAGCGGAGGCTGGCTATCGAAATGGAAGGGGCTCTGCAATGAGATATGGTTCTCGAATAGGAAGAGATACCGGGAGGGTCCAGTCCCATATATTATGGGTATTGGTAGGCTGCAGAGGATGAGTTTGCCTCTGCTCCTGCAATCGGGTAATAAACTAGATCTCTTCACTGGCTCTGACCACGCTGGTGAATTCCCCTAAAGGGATAAAGCGGAGGATTAGTGTGTTCACCGGTTATGGAGAAAGAGCGGTGCTGGTTAACAGTCATTTATATGGGACGGGCCCAACTGATTATGGGACAACAACTAACTGGCTTTCCCACCGTCGGTTGCGCCTGTCCATGCATTTGGATTCGCACCTGGAAGTGGGACTGAAACGGGCTGTGCCTCCCCCGCCTTTACTCCTCCTGCCCATTTTAGCCGCGAGATCCATTGGTGAAATGGTAGCTTCTCGGTCGCCTCTGGTTCCATTTCCAAAACAACTGGTGCTAGTGGTGTTTGAAAAGCATGAACCAATGAAAGACGCTCGTCTGGATGGAATCTGTGACTAATAGCTTCTTCGCAACCGGATGGATTTTAGGTAGCTGCTTACTCCACAATGGGTGGTTTTATTGGTGGCGGTGATGCAGGTAAACTGGGTGGGTTTACAATCAAAGCTCCAACTGTCACTGATGCCGGGTAAACAACTAAAATGGGGTATTCATTTTGATCTAGGACCGGTAGCGGGCGGGAATGCTGCCTCTGCACCAACCTATGATTCTGCGGCTTCACCTTCGCCTTTGTGTCTCTTGCTCATCTTGCTCGCGTCTCCGCGGGATCGACCTCAACTTAACTGGAACGGATTATTCGACCTGATCGATTTGTCTGTCCCAAAACGTGTGCTTCCGCGGAGTATGGTTCAACCCGGGCTAGCTATGGAACAGGCTTGTGAACTAGGGACCCCGCTTCGGGATCTTCATCGACTGGATAAAGAGTTTCAACTGATGGGGCTGGAACGGGTTCTTTAACTGGGTAATCAACGTCAGTTAATAGGCTCTGAAGCTCTGCGTCCGTGGGATCAACTCCATCTTAGAGATCTGGAGGATCCGCAACTACAAGCTCTCGAGTGGGAACAGGATCTGCTACTGCTTATGGGTATGCAATCGAAGAATCTGGATCTGCGAGATATGGATATGAAACTGGATATGCTCGAACCGGACCGCATCTCGATTTGCACATGGATAATCTGTATAGGACCAAAGGGGTCGACGGTTCAAAACTCGGTCGAATACGTCGTTAACCGAAGCTGGTGGATCGACGAGAGTACGCCTAGCCAGGAGTGTGGTTGGTGCCACCTCCCCTGCCTGAATGCCTTTGCAGGATGCTTATTCGCCCACTCCTTCACAGAGCGATGACTAACTGCCGGGGATTCATTCCGTAGAGACTTCCATGGTAGCGCTTGGCTCGATTCCTACCACGGACGGGGATACATTTCATCCATATCGCTGGCCTCACATGGACGGAGATGCTTATGCTTATCATATCACGGCTTCCTAAGATGCTAACACAGGGGCTACGCTACTACGGGGCTACTACTGCTACGGGAGCTTATTGGTGGAGCAACAAGAGCGGAGTAATGTCCAACCAAACGTGGAAATTTGGTGAAAACATCAATAGCTTCCTCGTTCGTACTCAATCAGTAGATCAATGATTCGAATGCGCATCCCTATCCAAAGAAAGATTAGGTGAAACTTCAGCCCATTATGAAATTAGAACATGCTCCTCCTCATCGGAATAAGAACGAAGAAATCTCGTTGTCGCGGGCAGGCCTCTGCACTACAATCTGTCTACTCGAGACACGAGTTGACAGGAAGAGAGTCAGAAAACATGGGAAGGTCATCTGGATCGTTTCATCGAGCAACAAATGGGCGGGCGACCCTTCTTGCTTGCTTGGCCGTCAGTCAAAGAGAGGATAGGAATTGGCCTCGTTCTATCGGAGTTGCTAGCGGATCGAAATCGGAGGGGTAGCTACGCGGAATCAGTGCCAATCAGTCACTTATACAGCCAGCCTTGGAATCTGAGCAGTCATTCCATGGGTAGGCTTGGGGAATGGTTTGATTTTCGGGAATGGAATGAGCTTACCTTTCCTTCCGATTCCACCTTGTGGATACTTCGCTATTTCACCCTGCTGCGTCATAGGAGGAACAACCAACCTCTCCCCCTATGTCTTTATGAGCAGGACGGCGAAGCAAAGGCAGGATCCACTCAAACAGAATAGAGCTTGCTACTGGGTGGGGCGCTTACCCCATTACCGACGAAGGGAGTACATATCATGTCATGTTGGTTTGGTCAATCGAATGGGGAACAGAAAGTCACAAGCGAGTGGTTCTTCGTTCCCTAAGGATCGAGGGTTCGTTTGACTAACCAAATATGCTAGGAGCGGATTTCATGGATGGAGTTGGGGCCATTGAGAAGTAGTCAACAGATTAGTGAATATGCGGATTGGCTAGTAGGCCACTTGATGTTGATCACATCCCTGAGTTTGAGTGCTGGATAAAGGAAAGAATTGTAGGTCTAGGAAGGTCCGAGTAAGATAGTCTTTTTTTCCGGAATAAGAATAGCTGTTGAGTGGAAGGTGTATTACCACCACCGTCGGTTGGGATAACGGTGCAGTAGCAGTGGTAACAGCAGTAGCACCGACCGCAATGGGAACAGCTTGAGCAACTCCTTCATAGGGGTAACAAACAGAGGTGCGCCTTACATAACAACGGCATAGTTCTAGTAGCACGGGTTCACCACTATAAGGGCTAGCTGTTTTTTTCAAGAGAATGCAGTTGGCTGTCACCCGAATTCCACCCCTCTCTCTTAAAGGCTTCCCCCTCCTTTCTTGTGCTACGTGAGAATGGGAAGCACGATCTCGATCCAGATTTGGGAACTAGTCCAATTAATCAATCATCGAGTGACTGGCTAACTCTCCAATTTCTTTCGAACTGGCTAATTCCAGCTAATCAAGCCGCCATTAGAAGGGGGTAGGTCACGCCCGCGACGCATCAAAAATAGGTTTTTCAGTTCGCCCCAGGTAGGATAGATTCAGAATCTGCAGTTGACCCTCATCCATTTGGTGATCATTAACCCATTTTTCTACCACATCAGGAGCCAACAACTAGCTCCAACATGTGTTAGCTTCCAATGGAAAGACTTCCTTCATTTAGATCTTGACATCAACCTACTCCATATTCTCTTTTCTGCCCACCCAGCATTTCAAGCAGATAACTAACATTGGGATCCAGCTTCGCTGGGAATGGATTCTGTCCCTCCCAGTTGAGCTCTCGTTAACCCAACGCGTCTATTGCCTCCCCAATCGGAAAAGGATGTTACTGTTTATCGAGATGGAATTATTGACTAATTCGCGTAACCAATGGATCGAACTCTCCCTACGCGCTATTGGATCAGTCGGTCCCCCCATCGCCAGTTGCTGCTCAGTGACCCAACATGCCCCTACCTCTACATCACGACGCCTCCCCCCGGAGGGAAAATGAGTTCCATTCTATGGTTCCATCCCGGTCCGGGGCTCACCATCGCTAAAACCTCTCCTTTCGATTAGTCGAATTCTAGTGGTTTGGGGGAGGGGTGGAGCGTGCCCCCCAAAGGCCGACTCTACCCCGGACTGAAGATAATAGAAAGCTAAAGAAAAGATAAGGATACCAAATGTTACCCAACAAAACCAGCAGCTGATGCGTGCGAGGGTGAGCAAAAGGAATGCTCCTCCAAGAGCAAAAGATGTCAGAATAAAAGAGGAATAATAGTCACCAGAGGAAGAACAAAAAACAAAAAACAAAGAAACGGCAAGAAAGAAGGCCGTGGCAGATTCCAGTCGGAGAGTTTCCAGTAAGGAAAGCCTAGCCATTCTGGCTCTATAAATGTCCAAATGCTGTAAAGCACGCAACCGACGTTCATCCAAAGCTTCTAATTCAGATAACCGTCGCCTCAGCATACTGGGAGGATGAAGGAGAAAGATCTGCTGCAATAGACAATCAATATGATGGGATCTCAGTTTCCAACGGCAGAACGGCCTCAGCACCATAGACTAGAGAATATGGAGTAACTCCAGTGGACATACGAGCGTTCGTTCTGTACGCCCAGAGTGCATTGGGTAACATCTCATGCCAATTTCGCTTACTCTCGTTCACCGTTCTACTCGACGATTCGGAGAAGGATCTTGTTCATGGCTTCCACTTGTCCACTCGGGGGAGGGTTGTAAGGAGTAGAAAAATTGTGCCGTTTTCTGATATTTCTCCAACAGATCTGCAACAATTTGGCTCGTAAATTGCGTTCCATTGTCAGTAATCAACCCCCAAAACGAGATGGGAATTCCAAATCGACATAGTGGATTTTCACGTATAAACGGAGCAATTGCAACAGCACTTGCTTTCCTTAGAGGAATTGCTTCAACCCACTTGGTGAAATAATCGATAGCAACAAGAATCCAAACATGTCCTTTCGATGACGGTGGATTAATTGCACCAATGAGATCCATAGCCCACGCTTGGAACGGCCAATAGACTACCTTAGGATGCAGATTGACTGAGGGCACATGAATGACGGTTCGCATGATACTGGCATGTTCTACAGGACTTTGAAAACTTCATACAATCAGCAGACGACTAAGGACTCGTTAGGGCCTTATATACATAAGGGGCCAATAGTAACCCAAACGAAGAATTTGATGGTACAGTCGGTCACCTCCCTGATGCTCACCACAAGAACCGTCGGTGAGTTTCTGTCATTGCAAAGTCTGCTTCTTTTCGATCGAGACACCGAAGTAGAACGCCGTCAAAGGAACGCTTATATAGAACGTCGCCTAGGAGCACATAACGTATAGATTGTCTTTGAACATTGTTACGCCTCAGTCTTATCAGCTGGCAGAAATCCGTCCTTCAAATAAAAAGTCTCTGAGAAAACCGACGGATTCCTCTGTTTCAATTTCAGCACAGAATACCTCTGAATTTGCTTCCAAATCCTCCTTAGTGAAGGTAGATGCATAATCACTTAGCACAACAACGGACACTTTTTGAATGAAAGGAGGAAACACTAAAAAGGTTGCAAGAGCAGAAGCATTTGCATTTTTAGAACGAGAGGTCTACCGTTACCATTCTGAAATCACCCATCAGATGCACGGCCTTAGACCAATAAGGACGAAGATGCAACTGCCTCACTTTGTAATAAAGAGAAATTTGGCGCACAACCAACTGAGAATCTCCAAAAACTGTTAAGTCACGAATTCCCATCTCAAGGGCTAGTTCTAATCCAAGGATAAGAGCGTCGATATTCAGCTTAAGTGTCTGTTTGTTTGTACAATCGAAGCTTGAAAGAGAACGGATCCCTCAGGAGTTAGAAAAACGAACCCCTGCACATTCTGCAGTTGATGCACCATCGAAAAACGACGGTCCATTACTTTTGATCTTCGGCAATGAATACTTCTGAATCCTGCCTTTCATCTGATATTGGAGTACAATCCTCGATCACATTTGCAGCTATCCAGCTTCAAAACGACTATCAATTCAGGCGCGCTAGCGCGTTTGACTAATAGGCTTGACTTTACTCCGCCCAAGTGCTTGCTGGCTTCAAAGCAACGAGCGGAACTGAAGCTAGCGCGCTAACGCGCTACGGCAACACGTCGACATTGCCCCGCTTGTTGCTTGTAGAAGCGAGAAGCAGAGTAGCGCGCCACTCGAGCAAGCGTAGGAAGCAGTTCTGTACCCGGCTGCATAGGCAGAGGCTTAAGTAGTATCATAGACGGGAGCAAAGGCATACCTAGGGGCTTCAAAGGCATAGGCATCTGAGGCAGGCAGAGGTAGCAGCCCTACTAGTTCCGGAGCGAGTGGTTTATCCAAATAACCTCCAGCAGCTGCTAATGATATAGTAGTGAGGGATTCCTCTTCATTGGCCAGGTTCAGGCATTCCATCTTCGTTTTCAGACCCGGGTAACGAATATATAAAGCAAGGCAGGAGGTTCTTCCCTTCACGCAGGTGGAATGGGTTCGGTACTGAATTCCCAATCGACGGTCCCGGCTGCTTCTTCCGCGGTCGATCGACAACAGGTAGGATTCTTCCCGTTCTATCTTCCCCTCCTGATCCGGCTGGTCGAACATGACATCTCTCCCCATCAGGTCGAGCATAGGTAGGTGCTCCTCTGGCTGGAAGGTCGAACAATAAGGCTAAAGTCTCTCCCGACGGAAACTTCAGCAGCACCCCTATATTCCCTTTCGTGGGCATCTGGTTCCAGAGAGAGATTGGTTAGTCGCCTTCTGTTCATTCCTACCCGGTTGGCAGAGAATCGACGATTAGCATAATAACCAGTCCCACCTTTATCTCAAAAGCTATCTTCTTCCCGGCCGTGAGGTATGGAAGAATCCGGATCCGTAAGTCACCACATGACTGGGGATCCCAATGCCTTTGTTTCATCTGCTCCATACTCTGGTATGAGTTTTTTGTATAGGGTGACAACTCTCCATTGTCAATGAAGAGGGTACAGTAGCCATTCAAAATGCATGTGCTGGCACAATAGTTCTTTCTGATGTCTTATATGTTCCTAAAGTCACAAAGAATCTCATATAAGTTGGGCAACTATGTGATGATAAGCAGTGTTCAGTCAAATTGAAAGCCGATTCGTGTATTGTGAAGGACCTCCAGACCAAAGAAGTGATTGGTAGAGGCAGAAGGCATGGGAGACTGTTTTCATTGGCGATGACATCTACTGATGCGAAGACAGATAAGTACTCTAGTAATTGGACTCTATGGCATAGAAGGCGTCGGTCATGTATCGTATGATTACTAAGCTAGAAACCATCGTACTGGCTTATTACAAGCCATTCAGTCTATTCCGAATAGACGAAGAGTGACAGTTACAACTATATAAGACTTGTCAAGTTGGCAAGCATACTCAACTTCCTTTGAAAATGAATAGTACAATAAGTGCTGCTCCTCTAGATCGATCTTATTCACTCAGATGTATGGGGACCAGCCCAACCTGACACTTGACGTATCTGGATACCAGTTGCTCTTTATTGATGATCACTCTAGATCCACGTGTATCTACTTCCTTAAGCAGACATCTTTAGTATTGATGTACTTTAAAGTGTTTAAAACCATGGTTGAAAATCAGTTTCAACGATCTATTTCTATTAAAGTACTTCGCTCTTCTTCTGGGGGCGAATATATATATATGTCCAATGAATTCTAAATGAAAAAACAAAAATGGGATTTGACATCAGAGATCATGCTCATATACTCCAAAACGGGAGTATATGAAAGGAAAAAAAGCCTACGCGCGCTAGCTCTATTAGTGACGGGCTCCCGCGCCTTCTTCAGAAGCTGCTTGCTTGCTGAAAAACTCCCGCGCGGCCCTTATAGTTAGTGACGGCGCCTTACGTAATAGGGGCTTTACTTGACTTCTTTCCCAACAAGTGCTAGCTGGTTCCAGAGTTATTCAAACTTCCTATGCAGCTCCGCAACAGACATATTTCCTTGCTTCAAAAGACTCCACTCGATATTAGTTGTCTTCTAGCATACGTATGATGAGCATATGACTGAGCAAAGAAATCCCATACCTCTCGATCTTAAGCTGTCTGCATCCTTCGAATACTGACAAGTAGTTCTGGTTGAATGGCCGAATGAATATAGGATGCACATTGCTGCATGATTATTATAATTCCGACGCATCTACCATTTTTGAATCAACAGTGAATACAGCTGGAACTCCATCCTTAGCTTCAGAAACCATTACTGTTTACTGTAATGTTTTGGTTCAGTCCCATCTACGACTGGGAAGAGCTTATGTGTATCCAAAAACTTCTTCATTTGAAGTTCCCAGGCGAAATAAATGTTTCCATTAAGCTTTTCTGTCATGAATGAAGAAATTCAAGGAATAGAAAGATGAGCCATGAAAACAATTCCAACAAAGAAAGAAAATCTGCAATGTTCGAGCAGATAGATTGCAGAGAAAGAAAAAAAAAGCCTTAGAACTCAGATCTGAAAGCTGAAAGCTGACGTGACTGATCTGATTGCTGGCTCGCATCCCGTTCCGAGCTTGAGGCCCAGCCTCTTTACCATCCTTTCAGCTACAAAGTTGTGGGTGGCCCCTGTGTCAACCAAGGCCACCGCATCCCGTCCGTTGATGGCCACCGAGACGTACATCAGCTTCCTTGCTGTGGGCTTGTCCTCTGATTGAGCCCCCTAATGGCATTGAGTTGTTGCAAGGCCCCCATCCGTGGCTCTGCTTGCTCCTCCTCCGTCTTCAAGGCGTTAAGGGCCTGCCTCTGCGGGCAGTCTCGTAGTCTGTTTTGGAGCAGATGAAGCACCTAATATCCTGCGGATTTTTCCGTCTTTCTCGGCTCGGCCTTGGTCTTGGGCTCGCTCGTCTTAGCCTCGGGTCTCGACGCCTTCTTATTCTTCGGGTCAGGGAGGGATGGAGGAACATGCACCGACCACAGGGGGGGGGGAAGGCTACCAACAAGCAAGCTTTATCTTATTCCCTATACTCCTATCCTTCTTTAATTCCATTACTGCGGGTACTGGCTAGCTGCCAGCGACATGATCGTGAGAAGATAACATTGAGCACCCCGGGGCGAGGTTTGGAATATGGTTCTCTCTCCCCCTCGTTATCCGAATCCATCGATTCCTATTCCCCCATTCATTTATTCGAATCGAGTTTTGAATATGGATTTCTATAAATCGAATTGAAGGCCTACCTTTTTCGTTTACCGACAGAGATTCGGCTTCCCGTTCTTAGCCTCCCCTCGGCCCTTTGTCTCAGACGGGGGCTGTGGTCGATCAATCAACGCCCTATCACGTAAGTACCCGGATGCCGAAACAAAACAAAACACCTTTCCTTATTGCCCTTCTTTTGAAGCTGCCTTTCCATCCCTTCCTTTTAAGCTGGGATTCGATGAGGGAGCCGCCGATCCTATGCCATAAACGGATGACATGTCCCCTTACCTATCATTCCTCTCGTAACTGGTGGATGGGTACCGTAAACTCCTCCCCTACCTGTTATGCCTTTCTCTCTTGACCACCCATGCCGTGCCCTACCACAGACCAATCCCCCTTCTGCCTATCTGAACGGTCGGAGAATTATGCCTGCCCTACCTTGCGATCTATTACTGCCAGCTCTCCTGCCTCTATTGCCGGGAATTCGACCGAATGCTTTTTCTGGTTTGCTTTCGCAAAAATAAACGTCTACAAACTGGAGATGGGATATAGGGCTCACTCAATGAGCGGGGCAAATCCCTTTCCCCTCCAAACACTTCTTCTCCAGACATCTCCCCCTCCGCCGCTATAATGAACAGATAGGGGGATAGAGGGTCTCCCTGCCTCAGGCCTCTATAGCTCTCAAAATAACAACCCCTCGGCTGCCCGTTGATCATCACCGAGAACTTAGGAGTCGAAATGCACTGCTCCACGAGAAGGCACTACCACTGCCCAAAGCCAAAGCTTTTAAGCACCTGCATCAAGAAACCCCTGTCCAACCTATCGTATGCCTTAGCCATGTCGAGTTTCAAACTCAAACTCGCCTTTTCTTTTCCGGCATTCTTCATGGAGTGAATAATCTCGTGGGCTAAGACCCCGCAATCTACAATCTGCCTCCCCTGACACCCTTGACTCTTTGAAATAATCTTTGGAAGGATGAGCCTCAATCGGTTGGCCATTCTTTTGCTGAGAATCTTGTAAACCGTGTTACACAAACAACTCGGCCTGAATTGATCGAGTTTCCTTGCTCCTTCCACCGTCGGGAATTAGGACAATTAAGGTTGCGTTGATTTCCCTAAGCATCCTTCCTTAAAAAAAAATCCTTCACAGCTGCATGGACGGCCCATCACCTCCCAAAACTTATGGAAAAAGAAGTTAGGGAAACAATCCGGACCCTACTTGTCTCCTGGCAAATGGACTACCACTTCTGACACTTCCTCCATCGATACCGGTTTTATTAGGGCCCTATTTAAGGTACTCTTTTGACACCAACCTAGGGATTTCCTCGAGACTGACGGGGTCGGGATCCTTCGAGAGAAGATCCTGAAAATACTTAACCGATTCCTGCGCGATCTGGGAATCCGACGATATACTGGACCCATCATCCCGACTCAACTCCCTTATGGAATTTCTACTCCGGTTGAGACATGAAAAGACGATTGTATTTCTATAAAAATACCGTCGACTTTTGCCGCCAATGGACCTCTTCTTGCCGCAGGAGATTATACATCTCACCTGACGCGGATTTTGTCCCTCTGGTCCAGCTCCACTGAGCGGCCCTCCCTCGTCT